ACCATTCAAGCCGGAAAGATTGCCTACTTGTATGCGCTGCTGTTTTGGAGGGGAATCTTATGGATTTCGCATTGTACGTACCCCTATTTTATGTGGTCCTAACCGAGCAACTTTCACAATCACTGGGAAAGACCTATTGGCATTAGATTGGATGCCTTATTCATATATCTTTCTGCCATTGGCATTTTTTTTATCGACTCACGATGATGGGGTCAGAGGCTTTGGGCATTGGATGAGATTCAAAGGCAGGAGCTCCGTCCCTCCCTTGCAACCCATCTAATCCACCTAATCAAGCTTACGCGAATGGCTTATCCGATAAAGTCTCACTTTCGGATCATACAAAACTGTTGTAATATAGCTTGCTTGCTTTAGATTCGATATTCAATGGAATACGTTACTGGATAGGCGCTACAGGACTGGCAACCAAGAGGCCAAGGGAACTTACTTTCTTTTGGGTTAGGCGTACTTACTTGACCAACTAAACTCACTGAAGGGGGCCTTTTTTTTCTCCGAGGAAAGTAGTTCTATCTCAAGCCAGCGAATAAGCTAGTTCAAGCAAGGCAGTTATTGAGTCTAAGGCAGGCAAGGCTAGGGCCTATTAATAAAATTCCAATAGAGTAGCAGTACTATACTAGTGAAGGAGGAAATCGTAGTCCCACAGGATTCAATGAAGCTATGCCTTTTCCTCTGCTTAAGGACTATAAGGATATTAATTCCTTTAGTTAGAGAGCTGAATGGAAGGGAAGTCAAGGAAGGAGAATACGGAAGTTATAGACTACTCAGTCAATAGATCTTAGAGGACTGGGCACTGTGCAATCTATTAGTACAAGACTGGCTATTGAAGTCAGAGACTCTACTTATGCTTGCGGAGGGATGTAAGGACTACTTTTATGAATATTTAATTCTTTAGCTCCTTTCTTTATCCGATCCGGCCCGAAAGGAAAAATAAAAAAAGAAGTCATGAACCAAACCCCAGTTTTCAGGCTCTCATGAAGCCTTAGGGCGAAAGCCATTATTCCTATCACATTGGGAACTTCGCTAACCGGAGGAAAACAAAATAGACTCTTGCTTAAACTTAAACAAGGGAATAGCATGGATCTGCTCCTCTTGACTACAAAGCAGCTGTCGCTCTTGCATGGGCGGATAGCGTTGGGAAGGAAGAAACCGTAATCCGCACCTTGAACAAAAGGGGAACGATGAAGTTAGCCTAGCTTCGGTCTCTCTTCCCTTTCGTCTGCTATTCCTACGCCTTCCTGCCTTTACTTTTATGCTTGCCTGGAAGGAATGGGCAGACAGCAAGAAAGAAGGATTGATAATCAAAGAATAGAAGAAAGGCGCATTTCTAGCCAAAGACCGACATTCCAGCTCTTACCTGCTCACTCTTATCGTTGCTTCCTTCTGATATAGATATTTCTATTATAGGATGAATTTCATTACGCTTTCACCCTCAGCCCTTAACGGGGAACTTCATCAGTTGCCTTGAAGCAGCGTCAAAGTTAAGTGGTAAGAATCTTTCTTTCCTATCTGTTAGCAGTTTAGGACGAAAATACCGAGAAAACGCGAAAATGCAAAATTTCCATGTCCGTTTCCGAGTGAAAGATGACTTTAGACGAAAAAGACGGGAAAATCAAACAAATGACCCGGGGAGCGAAGGAAAGAAGAGAAGTAAGGAAAGCATTAAGTAAGTAGAGCGTGAAGGTAGGGCATGAAGGGAAGCCGGCAGGCTTGCGGACCGAACTCTCACTCGAGAAGGGGAATGAAGTTAGCCCTTTTCCTTGGGAATGAACTGGATTTAGTTGCTTGTACTGGGGATTGGCTTAGCAGGAAGATTGGATATGATTCTACTCGAGCGAACCCTGCAATGATTATAAGAGCCCAAGCGAGTCTTCCTTATTTTACTGGAAGTGCTTTAATTTAAGGTGAACTATAAGATAAAGAGTTAAAGAAGAAAACGAATTCGATATTCACAGCTCCCACGATCTCATTCGTTTAAGAACTGAAAAAGCAGGACGAGAATTAGAAGGAAGAAAGATTTAGTAGGTCATAGAGTTTTAAGGAGCTTGGAATGCCAACATGTGCTTCACACTCAAAGAAGTGAAGATGGAGGGTGGGTGGGAAAGGAACAAGCTTCAAAGACGCAAACAGACGAACATTCATAGCTTGGGATTTCCTTGTCGTTGTTCGCCTATCTATCTCGTCAATAGCATGATATCGGTCCTAGTCCCACCTATCCGTAAGAGGACTAGCGCTATGCCTTCCGTCAAACAGCCCATTTTCCTCTATGATCTGGGTCTCAAATCAAGAAAGTGAAGTAGTAGCTCTCTCCCCTCCCCTAGTGGCAAACCTTATGAACCTCTTTTCCTTACTGATTCTAGTAATCTTCTTCCTTTTTTCTAGGGCGGATAGGGGATCGCCATCTGACGTACACAGCCATCAACGTCCGCCTTCTTGTACTGATGCGATTCTAGGGGCCTTAGAATTCTCCTTGTTCTAGGCCTTTCGAAATACGTCCTACCTCCGACGGAATGGCTACCGCCTGGAAGGGAAGCTAGCCGGCTAGCCGCGGAACATAGCGTTCGTCAGTCACTTATGAACCCAGAACTGCGAGGTTCCGAGGTCCGTAAGCTACTCCGCTTGAACTCGACATCGGTGATTTCGAACGTTACCTACGACAATTGAAGAGCAAGGGTATTTTGGCAATGGAAAAAGAAGAGAGAAAGAGTCAAACTATTTTCTCCAATTATTTCATTTGCACGAGATAAGGCAAAAAGCCAAAGCAAAAGGAAAGGGGAGAAGACAGAGATCCCGAAGCCCACAAAAGCGTAGGGGGAGAGTGAGACTAGTAGGGCGATGGAGTGAGCCCCTTACCCAAGATGGGAGGTTCCCGTCGAGACTAAGCCCTAGCTAAGTGAGCGCAAGAGTTTAGACTCAACCATAATATGTAATTATGGGATGCTGCGGGAGTGCACGGTGTCCGGGTAGACGAACCGGCGGGACGTAGCCATTCGCCCTTCCTGTAGAGGATTGCCTTTTCGGACAGGAAATCGTACAGGCCCAGAAGCTCATAGTCGCACACCAACCAAAGACTAAACTAAGGCAGCTATTGAGGAAGAAGGAGAAAGGATGGATTGATTCCATTGAGGAGGGCTATCGCTTATATTAAAATAGAAGCTATAATCACAGACCGAGTTGATCTCAGAAAGAAGAGGAGAAACTGATTAAGGGAAAGGGCTAAAATCAAAGCTGTGGACGGATCCTGCTTCTCACGCTTGATTGCTTTCAAGAGAGACCGGAATACTACTCTTTGCCCCTTGGACAGCTAGCGAACTTACATCCTTTACTGGATAAGATAAATTGCCTATACTATATAAGATAAGAAAAGGTCTCTTGCTTAAGCTGCTTACTCCTTCTGCCTGTCTTCCTGACCCCGGCCCAGGCATAGTCTTAGCTCTTCACCCAACACATATGATAGAGACGGATGTGTGAACGCTTGCCTCTTCCTACGAACCTATTGCCTGTGCTCCTTAGTCAGGATGTGTAATTGCTTTCTCGATGAGAGGAGCGGAGCGGAAGTAAGTGAAACGAACGGGCAAGGAGCGGAGGGATCCAAACTTTCTTGGAATAAATTCCAGTGAACAACGGTTATTTTAAGTAAATAAAAAATGGTATTTAGGAGAAGGGAGGGCCTTGTTAACACCATGGTTTTGTAGATGCGTTACCCACGTCGGGGATAGGTACGTTTGTCACTCGACTGAGCATACGAGGATACTCAATGTGAACATACCCTCTCCCTAACTAAGAATGGCGCATCTTTCTTTCCCCTTGGCCTGTAGATAGCATTGACACTTTTCTGGGATTTACTTCGCACCTTCGTCGTTGTTATAATATAAGGGCTTGCTTCTTTCAACGACCGGCCACTCTACTGAATTCCTTACAGCAAACGAGCAACATACTTTACCCGAGTAGGAGGGAAATGCAACGAGCACTAGCGCGCTTCGGCCTTCGAGCCTACGCTTGCTTTACGCGAGCAATGAGGATGCGCGTTACTAAGGCTGACGCTGGCGTCCGATCCGGGGTAAAGTCCGGGGTTCCCAGAATACAGATCTATCAATTTGATCCCGAATTGATAGATCTGGGCAAGGGTTAGTATCTAGCCAGATTTTATTGCAGGTAAGACTATCTTCATGTCCTTCAAGGGGGACACATATTGAGGTGTATTTTGCTGGTCTTCGAGCTCAATCACCCGGCATTGGATCAAGACATGCGTTCGAGGACAGTAACAGATTCGTTCCTAAAAAAGGCAGAACAGAATACTCCTTACCATCCTTTCCCGAAAGCCGAGCACTTTCCTTTTAGCCGTGTAACTTGGTCTAGGGCTCTTCGGTTAAATGTCCTTTTTTTGTTGTCCAGTCGTTAAAGGTCGAGCGCAGAACTTTGGGTTAGAGCTCGAGGGTTATATCCAATGAATGAAGGGCACCGCCGATGCCACCAATCCCCTCTCATCTTGGGGGCGAGCTGCTTTAGCTGGTAGAAAGCGGTTAGCGCCTGTCGTAAAGGGCTTTAGGTTCTGAAAGAAGACCTGAAGACCGGGTTGTGACAATGAACATTTTTCCTATTGATTTGAGTGCCGATATTATCGTGTTGTAAAATATTAAAGTTTGACAAGGTACGGTAAGTCAGTTCCGGGACTTATCTTGAGAAGTGGAGTTTGAAGTAAAGGCGAGGGAGGACTCCTCCTCCGATCACTTCATTTTTTTTATTAACCCTCGGACGTATATTCTTGACGTCCTTACCAAAACTTCCTTACCCAAGGGGAGTTATTTTAGCACCAAAAGGCTTGTTTTCTTGATCTCAAAAAGCTCAGGGCCGAGGAAATTAAATTGATGGAACCTGTATCATTAGGTATTGATCTAAGCTTAGAACGGGCTAAGAGGGTAGCCCACGAGCGAAGAACTTGCTGGGATCGAAGAACATCCTGAGCATAGGCTCGTAAGAGGGAAATGAATAGATGAGCTCCCCTTGCCTTGAAAGAAGCTAGCCGGTAGAAGCCATCCGTGAGCAAGAGAAGAAGCAACAAGGGCAGGAGTGGTTGGTCACCTAGGAAAGAAAGATGATATATATTATTACCCCGAAACAAATATCTAATATCTACCTTTAGCGCATATTTCCTGCTTTGAAGAAAGGAAGCGAACAACCACCTTTTTTGCCGGATTGATGAAGGCATCTTCCTTAACGGAAGAAAGGATAGTTAATCTCGCACTTCCGATACGGAAATTCATTCCGAGCTATGAAAAGGAAGAAGTTCATTCCCGGCTAAGTTCTTAAAGAAAGAGGACTAGGCCTAGGAGAGGAGATTCCGCTTCAATCAGGGATTTCCGCTGTTCGAGCTATCTCCTCATCAGGTAATTCAGTAGTCGAGGATTCCGCTAGAGCCTTAGGAATAGGGTACGAATCGGCAGTGGGAATTCTTGCTTAAGCATTCTCCGCGAAACCATTAGTATGGCATCTGGTAGAAAGCCCCTTCATAAGGTTAGGCAATTACCGAACCACTAAATATCTCCTATCTAGCTTAGTTTATTACAAAGAAAGAGCTGTTCGAACCTGTTTTAGGGTTCAGAGCCCAGAGGTGGGTCCCACCGCGTTCTAGACCACGATTCTTTATAGAAATGAGTAATTTGAGGCTCAACGGGTGAGTTGAGGAGTTCTTAGCTTTCTAATTCATAGATTGCCCGAGAGGAAGTCTAAGGTGTCAGCTTCAAGTGGACAGCTTTCTTCCTTTTCGAGGTGTATTCAGTGAGCATCATCGGATGGGGCAGAAGATGTCGCAGTGGATTCACGCCTTGTCTCTGTTCCTGCTTCAAGCTGAGTAGCCAAATACCTTGGGTGAAAGCTTAAGTTAATAAAGGCACCCTGATACTCAGATACAAGTTTAGATAGAAGGCAACCTTATCGCCAAGATTTTTTTGATAATGAAGAGGATTAAGTTGGCAAAACATAAAATATAGCTCTAAACTGATCAATGGAGATAGCATTGCGGAATTACAGTAATAAAACAGCAATTCATTGAGCCTTCACGGGAAGAAGAGGATTGGATCGCCTTGCAAACGTCGCTGCCTATGATATGCCAACAGGTTCGAAAGAAGCTTTCTGGGAAGCCATCGGGACCAGGGGACATTCTTCTCGAAGACCGTGCTTTTTATCTCGTCCTCATCTGGCATAGCAGTTAGGAAAGCATTGTCATCCTCGGATACCACTGGAGGAATCGATTCCAGGAGTTCCGGATGGGCTTTCCTGGGGCTGGAGGTGTACAACTTATCAAAGAATTGGAATATGTACTAATAAATCATGTTGGTCATCTTGGATTTCGTATAAAGAGTTTTTCGATCTATGTATTTGACCCGAGATTTTTGCTTCCACATCCTATATTGAAGTCACAACGCATTATGGAGGTCCCTTTTCAGCTGCAATTTCTCCCTCTCCCAATCTCTTTCTTCTCCTGCTGCTCGCTTCGCTTCTTTCTTTCGTTAGCTTCCTTTCTTTTCTTTCCTAATTCTTTTAGTTTATAGATTCCCTCGGCAAAAAGAAAACGAGAGCTAGAGCTTGAATAAAACAGTCCAATGGCAATCATTCCTATTATTGTCTGACGCGTTCCTGCTTTGAACCTTAACGTATCGATAAAAAATCCCTTTCTCATTTTAGACTAGGGCTTCTCTCTATAAATAAGGGAATTTATCCGCTTCGGATGATGTCTCCTCGGGCCCTTCGAATGCATTGTTTTCATGGTCGCTAGGAGAGAGCCTTCTAGCAGCGTTTAGGAGGCTTTGAGAAAACCAGGGATTAGGGCAGGACCAGGTCTTAAAACGCAATTATGACTAATCAAGATGGAACCCGCCCAGATAACGTAGCAGGAACCAATCCACATAGGGGGCCATCAGTCCAAAATCGCCGAGAACACTATCCGAAAGCGGTTGTTTTCTCTTCTTTTGGAAATTGCCCGGGAAGGGCTGGTTTGGATGGGGCAAGAACATCAGGAAGGTGTTTTCATTCGGATACAGACATGGCAATCTACGTATGTGAAGTCTCGATTAAGTTGCCTAAGCATAGATCCAACGCGCTACTCAAGTAGGCGGAAAGAAATGCCCTTGACGCATTGCCACTTGCTTCAAGCTGCTCTTTCTATAAGCTATATTCCAGTAGTGATTCGAGAAGGAATTCATGAGTGACTGACCATCCAGCCTTTCCTTCGTATGAGACCGGACATGCCAGCGAATCGAATAGCGTAGGAAGTAAACAAGTCTTAATGGTGGAAAGCTAGCAAGGGAAAAAGCATTAGTTTCAGGTGAGCGAAGGAGAAAAAGTTTGTTGGTTGAAATAGGGTTTTCCTACCACGATAGTGGAAAGCGCAGTTCAAGTCAGTGCTTTCCTTCCCGGCGAGAAGTCCAATCCCTTCTTTTATGGTGGATAACTTGAATAGTAAGGGCTATGCGCAATCAACACAAATCGGATTCTCGAACATGATGAAGAGCTCTTATCGGCTTGAGCTTTCTTTTCAGCTTTCTTATGATTCTATTTGATGCGCAGATGAGTCATTCAATATCTATGCTATTATTACACTCTCTCTCCCCTTTTCGTACATACATATCCTATTTCCTGTACAATTATACCAGTCCCTGGGGAAGGCTATGAAGGCAATCTCGCTTTTAGTCCCAGTCTAGGACTATTCGCGTAGTGTATTTCGGCTCTAACGAGCTAACGGGAGACAGCCCTATAAGCCAGTTACATTGGTAAAGCCCTTTTGTAATCTCTTACCAGGCCAGCATAATCCCTCTAAGTTCCAGTGCAGTCCTTCTCCATTTTGTCAGCAAGTTGTAAGATAAGCCCCTCCAGTGGTAATGCCTTCCTAAGCCCATCTTGACTATTCCTCAAAAGAAAGAGCTAGCGAACCACACCAATTCCATTCCAATTCTCTCAAACAGAGCAGGATAGCTGCCATCAAGCTGACCCTTGTTCGCATTAATGATGGCCTTTTTGATCTCATCCGTATTCCGATCGAACTAAGAAAGTGAAGTCTCATTCAATAGTGTAGTGGGATTCGAAAGATATAGGAGTACCCGGTCCTACACCAGATAGATATTTGATTTTGCGGCTAAGAGCCACTGAATCCCGCCGATAAAAAACAAACCCCTCTGGTTTCATTATCAGGATATCTAGGCTCAGGGCCTCTAACTGCGAATCAAAGCGCTCTAATCGGGCATCCTGAGCTGAGAGATTAGTGACCCGGTATCTCTTGTTTGTTCTGCTCTTACTTAATATTCTAGGGTTTTACCTTTATTCTATTCCTATCCATCTCATCTATCCCCTTTTCAAATAGAGAGAGCTGCACCTTTAAAATAGAGAGCCCGCTAGAGAGGACATTCTATTATCTTTTATTATCATAAAATAAATAAGTAGAGTTACGAGTGGTGAAGCTTTATATGTCTTGGTTTACTATTGGAAGATTGGTCAAACTGGCTAAAAAGCCTAGTAAAGTAAGACCTTATTCCGTAGTATTACTGAATACACTAATTTCGCCTCGATCGGAGTATACGGAGAACAGTTGAGGATGTTACTTCCCTCTCTGATCTCTATATACTTACCTTGCCTTGGATTCGGACAATACCTGTTAAGCAAGGTTTGTCCTGGCGACCCACCTGGAAGTCTCTCCCTAACATGATGATGAAACGAAAGCGTCCATCGTTTTTGACTTCATGGAAGTATGAGGTTGCGGCATATGCTCAATCTTTAATAAGAGAGATAAGTCATGGACAGATTTTCTCGTCCATCCTTCTATTTGAGCCGTGGATTAGATATCCATTGGACCATCTAGATAGGCCAGACTGATATTTCAATATCAACCGAGATTCACCTTAGAAAAGTGATCTCTGAAACTTCAAGCCTTTCGACTGAATACCAATAGAATAGCCTTTAGAGTCGCTCTTTCCAAATAGGTCGAGTAGCCCTTTACTTTATAGAAAGGACCTCTCTAGTTGGGATTCACACGCACAGCCTTATCCTATGAGTCTGCCTATGCTACGCGCCTGCCTTTGAGAGCCTTTCCGCTGGTGCCCTTCGATCGCCCGAAGATCCCGATGACTCATACAAGGCAAATACCATCCAAAGAGGCAATCTCAATTGTCTGTTGAGGACCGTGCCACTTAGTTAGCGCTGGAATACGGACTCCATTGTACAAATCAATCTAAAGAAGCCATAAAGCTACTACATATACTCCTGCTAGCTTTTAATGCCTAAAGAAAAGAAAGGACTCCCCTATCCGGGGGCACGCTGGTCATTTATAGCTTCCCTGGCTTTCTTTCTAGCGGGAAGCGGGCACTTCCCTATCTTCGAAAACTCCCCATCTCGTATTCATTATATTGATTGGTCGGACTTCCATTTCTCCTTGGCCTATGTTGAATAGGACTAGCAGAAAAGCGTGACAGCTGTGGGTATTGTCCGTGAACTTTGGTTTCATTCCTTCCTCAGCACAAGCGCTAAGCGATAATAATTCCTCTCTACCGACTTCATCTACTAGCTTCAAATCGCGAGGTAGATAGGGGATGGGGTCGACGTGATCGGCCCAATACGAAAGGGCACGAAGCTCGGCCGCCATACACTGAAACTTATTGTACAAACTATTGATCGGGGTCGGCAGTGACTGAAATCCCAGCAGTAGAACTACTGTGTTCGTTCCTCACCCTACCTCTCCAGCGGAGGAATAAACCGATCCACGCAGTGTTGGTCCACCCGATCCAACCATCCTTTTTATGTTATGCCGGATTAGCCGCCGTTATGCCCTTGAACGGATAGAGAGTTGGGATCCGACCCTCCTCAGTGTTGAATGTAGCCAGTTTCATTTCCCACTTAGCAAGGGCTCATCCCCTGGCGAATTACGGAACCGAGACAAGGATAAGAAAGTGGTGGGAGATCAGCCTGCCTCCATTGAATGAATAAATGGATCGAATTCCCTGATTCCCCTTCCTTCTGTCCCGTGAAGTGGTTATTCCATATGATGCCAGCTCATCTCCCTACAGCCTCCCTGCTGCCCTGGCAGGTACCCTTTGTTGCTATTGTAGTTTTCCGAGTCAGAAACAGGCATTGATTAAGTGCTTTTCCAGGGAGAACATACTCCAACATCGGACTTAGTTCTATCCCGCCGGGAAGAAGAGAATGAATCGCTCCATCATCAATCAGTCAAGTGGATATATAACTACGGATTCCTCCGGGGAATGAGATAAAAAGCTGGTCGGATAGAACGAAAGAGGATGTTTGATTCGTTTCCTAAAGGGCTGGTTGGCGGAGAGATCTGAAGGGATCCGATGTTCCCACCCTTCCCGGTCGGTCGCGGAGGAGAGAAAGGATGCCCGTCGTGACACACTGCCAGCATCCTAGCACCCGTCATAACACACTGCCAGTGCCCTCCCTTTACGATTTAGGGCATGCTCCTTTCGAAAAAACTGGGTTGAATCCTCTCCCTATGGTCAAGCTGTTTCACTCCTTATTACACTCCCAACAAAGGAAGTTCATAGCATTACCCTAAGATCTATATCTATTCACTTGGGTTGGCTTCCTTCTTAGCTCTTGATGCCTGCTTTAAGCTTCGTCGGAGATTTTATGGCCCGTAGCTTACAACATCTTATGAGAAGGGCATGTAGCTCGATACAATCTAAGGCCAGTTGCTTACTTGCGTACGAAGAAAAGGGCAGACGGATTCAGCCATTCCCATCCCTCATCAGGGTCCAGCTTGACAAAGATTTGGATGTGGATGAGAGAGAGAGCATATTTTTTAGATATCCCCACAATTAGAGCTATTAGCTTACCTGGAGTTTTGCTTGGCCGGCTGAGTACGGAACGCTAGCTCTCTCTACTTTAACACTTCGTTCACTGCTGGCCCGGAGTAAGACATGCCACCTTAATGCACTAGCCAGTTAGAAGGATTTGAACTATTACTGAACCGGCCTTCGAGACGAAAGGAACGAAAGCAGGCAACATGAGTATGCTACTTCCTGCGAGAATGGCCCTCCCTACTACAGACTACGCTCGGAAAGTCGGTGATAAGCAAGAAAAGAAGAGAAGAATTTGAAAGAAGAAAAGAGAAGTCCCGAGAAGTACTTCACTTAGCCTTTCTCTAGTAGTTCTTCTCCTCCTTCCTCACTATGCTTCGCTTGACTTGAGTTGGGAAGAGTCAGATTCATATTCCGAAATTAAAACTCCCCGTAATGCTTGTATTCCCTTACTGAACGGAAGGAACGGTTCCCCTACTCGCTTGCTAATGGACTATAGCCGGAACGAAGGCACGGATTATATACCAAGTCTTTCCTATTCTCCTAGTCTCGCAGTTGTCAGCTTCTTAGCTTTGGTTTGACCCCCTTTCCCCTTTATCTAATAATAAGGTAAGCTTGTTTGTGTTCGGGCTTTCGAGTTGGATATCACCATATACTAGTGCTAGTGCGGGTGAAAGCCTTTATGGGAGAGGAAGGGATCATTGAGGGCATTCCCGGTCTTACAGTGCATTCATGCAGCAAGATTCCAGATTGAATGGACATAGAGGGAACGGGGTCAACTTGCCTCCGGGACCTTGGGGAAGGAAGTCTTGCAGCCAATCTAGCAGTTTCGGATATTCCATTAGTTTAAGAGTAAACCAAAGATTCTTTTAGGGTCAGTAACTCTTTCTTTGAGGAAGGGGTTTTCAAGCAGAAGCTAACTCAACTGAAAGGTTAGTAGTTGACCCAGTAGGGCTTAACCCAATAAAGAGTAGTTTAAAAAGAGTGGTGGAGTCCCCAGATTCTTAAACCTCAACCGGAACATCGGCTGCTGGAGATTCCTCAGTTACGGAAGTTCAGTTAAGAAAGAAAGATCGGAAAGAGAGAGTAGCTGGTGCCATATCCCGAATCGAAGGGAGAGGGAATAAGCATCATTTGTATAGAGGAGGAATTCCACTCTCTGAGCTTATTCTATAATATACGAATGCGTAAGAAGGAGGAAACCTTACATGACCGAGAGTCAATCCAAGGCAATCTTCCTCAAGCGGAAGTACTCTTAGAAAGGTTTAGGCACTCATCCATTAGTGCGGATAGGAGCTCATAGCTGTCCGTTCTCGTGCACATACTATAAGAGTTTTCCTGCCCGGCCTCATCTCCATTGTATGGGCTATTCGCTACCTAAACCAGGGACAACAGCTTTCTCGGTTGAAGGATAGCCCACTACATCCCAGTATATGGACCTTAAGTAGCCAGCATCGCCATAATAGGACTCCATAGCCCGCCTTGCCATAATCGGGAGTATACGCGACTTTAGGTGCTGCAGTTGGAAGGACTCATGATGACGATTCGGACACAATCTATTGGGCGTATAAAGATCGAACCGATCATCCAAACTATGAGAAGGTAATTTGAGGTCAAACTCTTTCGTCGAGCACGCCTCCTTAAGATCTTCATTATCCTCAGATGAAAACACTCGCTCCTAAGTGTTCTCAGCTCGCAGAGGAGTTTTTTATGCATCTTCGAACTCGTGATTCGTCTTTCATTTTTTTGAATTTTATTATTCACTTACAGGGAGTCCGTGCTATCACCCCAGACATGCGCCTGCCACTTTTTCCGAAAGAAGGACCTGGCACTATTTATTATGGCATTTCTACTTCTTTCTTATTCCTATTTAGCTATGGCTTCAGTGCGGCCATATTACTCAAGAAAGCTTTGCTCTTCCCAACGACAGGTTTTGAGCTTTGAGTAGATGATTGTGTGGTCAATAGAAAATGGTTGGGCGATCACTTCATCAATAGAAAAACCCACGGGGCGTACATTTAGAGATCTATAGTAGGCATCAGAAAAGATTGAATCCGGGATGAAACCGCTCTCCTGCCCTTTCTGTTCGAGGCTTTCATTCTACCTGTCTGAAAGGATTAAGCCATACGAAGCCGACATTACTGGATTAGCCATCTTTTCATTTGCCTTGGCTTTCTTGTTCGTGTATAGGATGGTATACCTTCTTTAAGGAGCATGAGTTCTTGGAGTGGAGCAGGGGCTATTGAAGTCCATTTGGTAAAGTGAAAATAGTGATAGGCGGACAAAAGTGAAGTGAAATTCCAGACTAAAAAGGGCAAAGCCCGATCCTCTCATCGCATAATGGGGCAAGGCCGACGGGGGAGTAAATGCAGTGAGGGCCCCTTCTTTGTTTGAAGTTCCGTTCCTTGTTTCATTTGAAGCTATCTCCTTCTCTGTGAGGGAAGTGAATCATAATCCCCAGCTATTGAAGACGGTCTTCTTGGCTTCGCTTTCCCGGGATGGGATCTCTCCCTTGCTTACTTCCGGGGGAGCTCTCCTTACTTTTTTTCTGATGCTACATAAGTGCTGTGGGGTAAGGGTTTAAATTAGCCGATATTTTCCTTGCGGCTGGTAGAATAGGCTTCAGATAGAGGAAAAATGGACTATTAGACGAAATCCTGACTTTGGAGGATAAAGACTGATCTGAATTTGAGGATTCTGCTTGCTGGATTAGCACAAATTGAGCTATCTGACGCAATGAAAGAGATCCCTTGCCGGTCGGATTCAACAACTAGCAAGCCTAGCTGGGATAGAAACCGAACCTACTAACAAAAAAGGAGCTATTAGAGGACTGCTCACTAACTCCTTTCCTTTTCTCTAGCGTTGAACTGGCTCTGCTCCTTGCTGGAGGAAAAATGAACGATATTATGTATGTTATTCGAAGCCTTTTAGAAGTCCGAGCTTTCCTTTCAATTCGTGTAGCGAGGTCCTCTTCTTGCTTTTGTGCCCTAGCATTCTACTTTTCGCTCCTCTCTCTTCCTTTGGTCGAGTGGCTTCGCTCCTACCCTTCCTTTATCCTCCTTGCGCTATGAATTGGCTTTCTTGTTGTTAATGGGCAGACAAACTTATGACCCAGACGTGGGTGGGCTTTTTTCTAAGGATAAAGTATTCCCTTAATATACTTTCTCGGGTATCTAGCTTACGGAAGACAAGGTCTTGACGTTCTATAGATGAACTAGCATAACAGACATGCTTGAATTTAGAAAGGCAAGACAACTCTGAATCACTCGTTGAATACAAAGACAAAGCAACTTTCGCCCTATCCTGACGGGAAGGGAACTTATGAAGAAGACTGACCTGTGCTCTTCCTGTAATCTGACCTTACTATAGCTTTCTTAAAGCTTTTGGCTTATTGATCTCCAACTGTATTTGTATTCGTATCTGGTAATTCTCTTTCTAGTGGATCAAGATATTCGAGGCTAATCCACTCTTCCTTGAAACTTGGAAATCGCCCTTTATTTAAACTTTTTTAACTTCTAAATGAGTTGCTTCTCGACTCGACTGACTCACACTCCTCTCCTATCTTTTTAAGAGCTGCCATGGGCATTTTTCTTTCCTTGGATGCTATAAGAATGGGCTGGCTCTTGCCCCATGAAAAAGGATGAAAATTGACAAATCCATTAAGAGTATCATTTGTCACTTCTCTTGATTTCCCACCCACCTACCTATCATCTATCAGTCTCCTGAAGCTCCCCCGCTTGGTAGCTAATCCCGCTCGTTGGTATCTGGGAGTCTAGATCTTAGCTTATCTTATACTCTCTATACTTCGCATTTCCTTGAGCCTTTCTATTTATAGACCTGGACTGCTATTTGTTTCATACCTGAAATAAAAGGCAAGCAAGTCAGGGATTCCTCGAGCTGCTATCTCGATACCGATCCTTGAAACCCTGAATGAAGGGCACTGCTTAGGTAAGGGTAAGAAAGAAGCGCTGATCCACTTATACTCGCTAGGGGTTACTCTATCACACGCATCCTAGCTTATCTCACTTCTTCCTTGAAGGTCCCACGGACTGTTCGAATCCTTAGCCTGTCCTTGATTAGCTTCCTATCACCTACGCCTCCTCCCAGGAAGTCACTATTCTTTCCTTTCTCCTGGCTCCTGAAGCTTTTGCATTTTTCAAAGGCCTTCACTCGATCTTCATTCTACTATAAGAACTCAAACCTGAGTCCATTACTCTCCTGGTCGAGTTCGTTTATTCGTTTTTTAAGAACTCACACTTCGTACCTGAACATGAATAGGCAGCGCTCTTTTTCCCGACGTAAGCCCAGGCTTGCTATCATCCAGTTGTGGCTTTTTCCCCTCTTAATTCTCAGGAGAGTGCTATAGCTTGTTCGCTAAATTCCTTCCCGATACCCCTTCATCACGTCTTGGGCAACCCTAGCCTTGGAAAAACATTCTCTCACTTCCCCAATTGATTTAATATCTTTTCAGGTTCAGTGAGGACAGTCCTCCTAGCAGCGGTTCCTTTTCATATCCCGTTTTGAAGCAACTACACTCGCTCGTTAGCCTGTCTGGCTCTCGACCTGCTTCAGTCTCTAAAAAACTCTGGCAGCTGGGACTATTGCATTCGCAATACTTCGTTCTGCTACCTTCCGATGTTGCTTACTACCAAACCGACAGCTAACCTTGCTTTTCTACCTTATCAGTAACAGCTATATTCGGAGACTTTACCTGAAGAAAACGGAGACCTAGAACTACTAGGATTCCTCGCTTCCAGCTTTATAAAAGCTATTTTAGTTAGCCTAAAGTTGTATTTTTGAAAAAACCTTGGCAGGATCATAGCTATCCTCCCTCCTATCTTCTTGACTCCTTCTCATAAGGGCGGGCAGACTCTCAAAGAGTGCTTCTAAGCTCCGGAGATTCTTCCGGGAAGCTAGGTCAAGGCTATCTGGCAGAAAAGGATTCTAATGGCACAAAGCCGTTATTCTCCCGTTTCCCCGATCTCCGCTGGCTGCTCGCAGGAATTTTTTAGCTTGATCCTTTCTCTTGAAATTACAAAACTTCGATCAGGTGCACTTCGCTTTCACTCTTCTTGTCTTGTCCGGACCGTGCAGATTGGATTGATTAGAACAAACAAGCAAGCGTCGACTCAATAGGATTGAGTTCGAGCGATAAACACAACATCCCTCTAACCTATAGAATCGAGATCCAGATTTCATTCTTAAAGATTTAAATCTTACAGAATCGATTTCATAGATCTTTATCCTATAGATAAAGAAGCTAAATAAGAATCTTTATCAGAAAGATAAAGTAGCGAAGGAGAGGAGCGGGATAGTCCTAAGGTCAGTCGCAGAAGATCGATAGCTGGTGAATTCAATGAGAGATCCTTTAGCCAAAAGGCATTGCTCTTTACTTCCAACAATGAAAGGCCCTCAACCAAGACAGAAAAAGAAGGAATTGCGAAGCGAGAGGAGGAAAAGACAAGGAAAGATTTCTCTTGTGCCGAACCTTACTCACACATCCCACTTGGACAGCTAGAACGAAGCACTTCGAATGAGAACAAAAGAAAGAGAGAGAACGAATACAAGACTCGACTTAGACACAACTTTGGACACTAGCCTCCCTTCAAATTCCAACAATAGAAAGAGCGGGAAGCAATGCAAGGCAAGACTTCGAACTAGCCTTTGAAGGAGGAAAGTTTAGAAAGGAGATTGGACCTTAGAACATTAGAAGGCTAGCGGGTAAGATGGAACTGACTTACTCGGAAAATGCTTACAACCTGAAAACCCATTCACTCACTCGAAGTCCCTTACTCTCATTCTCAAACAAAGGATCTCGTCAGAGATGGACCTCACCACCCACGATAGCGAAATAGTCTTCCACCCCTTACCCTCTCTCTCTCCGAACCAACTGAAGGGAATAGCAGACATGGGGACATAGGTAATAGACCACTGACGAACTTCGAAAGCAGCAAAGACCTGATCTACGACCACCCTCACTCTTATTTATTAGATGAAGTTGGAGATGAAAGTAGATAGCATTAGGCGGTGGAATCAAAGTCAAAGCTTCAACCTGCTCTTACGTTCAGTTCATTATAGAGGTGAACCAGATTCAATAGAAAGAGAGAGAGCTTTGAACGAATGGAAGGCGGGGCTCTTAACTCCACCTGCAACCACAACCGCATTCCCTACTTCCAACCAAGACTTCGAATACATCGAAAACAACAATCGACCCACAAGAGCCCCTTACACACACGGGAAAGACTAGGAGAGAGTTGGAATGGAAAGCTTACAAGGCTTACACCAAAAAATTCTATGGCAATGGTTCTAGACCCGGAGACTCAGTCCCCGAAAAGCATTCAATCGAAAAAAAGAAGCGACAAACAGCTTCCTAGTCTTTGCTTTCTTCTTTTGCATCCGCTGCTGAGGAATCCATTGCAAGAGCGGCTGTTCCTGATTCCCCCAAACTGCTTTTCTTAGAGAGGCGGCTATTGTTAATGCCCGGTTCCAGTAAACATAGATAGCGGGGCATGTCATGGAAAGAAGTCTTTATCGACGCAATACAAAGCAGTGAAAGAGAATTGCCCTTACTTTGTTTTACTTTTCAAGTAGCTGTCTCCGGTCAAGACAGTGATTGCCAGTTCCTTCCTCCAATATTACATATTACCTCTTCCTTCGATCTTCCTCCAGATTCTCTTTCTGTTGAGGCAACATCTTCGAACCTCTCTCGACTCCACTGATGACTATCTCCTAACGCCTCGTCCCTCTCCTTGACGTATTTCCGGTTCCCTACATTAGTCAATATTCGATTCGAGCGAAACTCCTCTTTCTTCGCTAACAACTATTGGTTTTGGCTTAGTCGAGCAAAACTCCCTCACAGCCAAAGAGAAAGAAAGACTCCCGAACCAAAGAAAGGGATGAATCAGTCCATCTCCCAAGAACTAGCTAATATCCGGATTAGTCCTCAGATGTGGAAACTGACCCCTAATCTAAGGGCATTCCTATCTCTCCTCTCTTTCGAGGCCCTCTGCCGAGTGTCGAGTTAGCTTATGCTTCCTGTCCTAACTACTTCGCCTAAACCTGATCGTGTTCCTGCTCCGTCTCTTGATTCTGTTGAGGTGGGAACCCCCGCATCCCCCTTTGGTCGAGTAGCCCAAACTCCTTAACGAGCGAATGTCTTTCCAGCCCTCTGCCTTTAGCTTCATTCCCGGAATCTATGTCTTCCCCGCCGAACCCTATTAAGTGAAACTACGATCCTAGTTAGCCGAGTAGCTGCATTCCTTGAAAGAAAGCTTTAACCCCAGACCTTTCAGTCGAATCTTCTTATCCAGATTCAGTTTGTGATCCTAAACCTTCTGCCCTACCTTCTTCAAGGGACTAAACCAAGGGAATCAACTGAAATAGATGCTGAGCTACCCTCTCTCCTGTGAAGAACTGGCAGCAAGGGGAAGAGGAGGTCGAACCAACCGTGGAGCCATCATTTGGATAATATGTCTCTCAGCCGACCTCAGTCAATTAAAATTACAGTGACGGAGAGCAATCAATTGAGGAATCAAGTGAGGCATCAGAAAGGGGAGCATCTGATAAGTAATTTCCAGAATATTCCTACCCTTTTAATTCTATCTTACATAAAAAGATATTTACAATGAAAACACTTAACACCAGTTTCAATCTCTTCCAAACAATTCCAAATAAAAGAAGAGGTGTAAGTATCAACTAGGGGTGCAACAGAAGGTGATTCAGGTTCCTTTCAAGCAAAGAAGAGCAATCCTGGGCAGTCTTTGAGACCAGAATCAGATGTCAGGTCTACTGTTAGATATATATCCAGAACAAAGAAGAAAGGTCCAAAGAATGTCTTAATGATGGAAATGCTGCTTAGAAAGAGGATAAAGGTGGAAGTTATGGGAAGCGAAGGCGTAGTAGATGGGAACCACAGCCTGAAGGTGTTGCGGGGGGGCTTTTGGTGATAGAACTATTAAAAGGAAGAAGACAAGAGCTGAGGATTATCAGTGAAAAATGCTGGGCCCAATACAACTGCCTTACTTTGTGAAGCACCCTGTTGAAGTAAATATGGATCCTGACGGAAGCTGAAAAAGAAGCTCTCCAAGAGAAACAAAAAACAACCAATAAAGTGCCCTCAATAGAAGCAAGTGCTATCAAACCCTTTGAATTATATCTTACGGCGAGCCAGCCTAGCAACAAGCGATAGCACACCAGGTGTGACAGAGGGGACATTGAGACTGATGTCGATGCTGCCTGGTGATGGGAGATCGCCCTCCTGAAAGAAGAAGAGAACATCAAGAACATATGGAAAAGAGATGAGGTAAAACGAACAAGGTGTGCTCAACTCACCTGAGCCAGAGCGAATGAGACGATAGGATGATGAACTTTAGCCATCGCAATCAAACCAGAGGTACTGGCCACCAAGATCAATGCTGCGTCCACATAGGAACGAGGGCTCCCTATTGTAGCATAGTCTTGTAGAGTTTCTTTCTTCTTCTTAATTTAATCGGATTTGTGGGCTAAGGGCTAAGAGAATGATGAAGCTCGAGCTAGCTCCGATGCTACTTATCAGCTCTGAAACCTTAGGTCTCTTGACTGGCTTGCCCTCCTTAACATAACCTTTTTTCAAGACAAAAGTTTTTTCTACTTAGCTGTTTGTTTTCATACCAAGACCGGGTGAAAAGCGGCCAGAGCAGCGGATTCAATAGCCAGTCTCAATCACAGATAGTCCGGTATTTGCTTTTGGAAAAGCCAAAGAAAGATTTTATAAAAGAGAACTTCATAAGGGAGGAAGTGGTAGCTTTAGTAGCTGATGTTTCTAATGGTGCTACTATATCCCTTCCCTCATAACTAGTTAACAATCTCCCTTAGGGTGAGGCTACAAACCGCTGCACTCCCTGGATCAACCACTGAAACAAGGCAGAGGTAGGACAGAGGGAGACAGGTATTCTTGGGGTAGGGAAGCGTAGGCTATAGGCAGACTACATAACCTTACTCGGATTAACTGGGCAAAGGTTCGTAGCGCTTACCATTCTGTGTGATTGCTTCTCTTCCTCCCAATGGGGGTTGATCCCAAGCATCGGAATAGAAAGCTTAGTAGCGGAAACCCGCCTCAGAAACAAGGTGAACCGGTCCTGGAGATGAATGCTGCTTCGACCGGAAGTGGATTGGCTTAGGAGAGGGGCCCCGATGTTCTTGTTCAAAAGATGCTGTCGACCATTGAATGAGAAAGAGTGGCGCTCCCGTCTAACCGCAAAACAACCTATTTTCTTTGGAAGCGAGATCCAACTCACAGAACGAATACCTCCAATAGCTCTTTGGTCCAACATCCCAGCAAGCATAAACACTACGAGTAAGAATGGCATAACCTTCTCCGCCCATCTCCAACTGAGAAAACTAGACCTTTAATTACTAAGTTAGATTTCATTCTTTATTATATTTCTAATTTAGATTTATAGATTTGGCAATGCCGATCTTGTACCCTATGTAGGCTTGCTTCGCATAGGCTACACATGGTCGTGGATCTTTCCCCATAGCCTTCCGTTCTCTCTCCTTCGGACCCTCGCTCTTTCATTCCGGTAGGTAGGAAAGCCAATGTCTTTCTTTCTGAGTTCGAATTATATGTCTTAAGCATAGTACACGAAAGAAGAGTATGGCATCTCTGCTTTATGCTTTTTAGTTCAAGTAGGTAAGCCAGTCAGCAAGCCTATTCATTCCATGCAAGCAAGCTAGCCAAGGGGCCGTAGGCTTTCAAAGAAGATCCTTCCCCACTGTCTGTCCTTTTTGAATCTCTTCTCTAAGCCAGTAGGCAAGCAAGTTTAGTTTTAGCCGGTTTCTTTTCTTTCTTTCTCTATTTTACCATGAAAGCATTCGAGTAAAATAAGCAGAGGTGTGGCTAGCTTCCTTCAGCTGCAATAACTATCTCCCATTTTTTTGTCGAGTGCTTTCGTCCCTTGGCTGTCTCCTATTGGCCTGCTGGCTCACCTAAGCTAAGAGGTACTGCCCCAGCTATTGATCTTTGCCTTGGCTTGGCTGATTTCAAATACAACTATGTGGTCTATTGAGACTTCTAAAGAGACTTGTACTCGGTCTATACCCTACTCTTTAGACTGAGACTCGCCAACTTAACCAATGGCTTAGAGGGCGAAGGACAAGAAAGGAAATTGGTCACTTACAAGAACTAAACTCTTTCCCTTCCGGCTCTGCTTTCTTCCGAGAGTCCCCTTTCTTTCTTTTGTTCTCTCCCACTTGTGAAAGAGGTGCTTCATGCCATTCAACTCTTTCTCGTCAACCTATAACCAAGTCAGTTTCATTCACTTCTTGACCAAAGCTCTATTTACCCCTGGTTCAACTAACTTTCTTTCTCTCTCGACCGGCGGGTTCCCCCGATCGTCGTTACTGATAGGTTCCCCCTTCTTTCCACTTTATAGCTTTACACTAGCTTGCTATCTTACTGAGCGCATTCAGAAGTATGCCTTCTTACTCTCTTTACTCAAGCAAGAATGTTATAAGTGTTGGTGAACCTATATTAGAACAGAACACTCTTTTACCAACTCTATACGAGTCATAAATTGGAAAGACTTTCTCTTGCGACTAGGATTTTCCTACGGTCAGTAGCATTTTATTCCATCATTTCTGGAGAGTGAGTCCCAAGCCCCACAAGGGGTGAGACTTTCCTTTACTTTAAGAGTTAGCCACTCACTCTCTTTCTTACACTGACTTGTTAGCTGTTTTGTTTGCAATTTACACTTTAAACTACTCAGCCAATAGGAAAAAGAAGGACTAAGCTCTTCTCTTTCTCTTGTTCACGAATCCCTCTCGAATCTACAGATGTTAGATGGAAAAAGAGACTTGGGACATTCTTAGAATAACAATAGATGTATTACATTGAATGAGAGTAGTTATTAAGTAATTCCCAGGTAAGCAAGTAAGGCAGCCAAAGGGAAAGGACTTGAGAAAGGAAGTCCCATCTAGTGTCTCGTAAGCCGGGCCTCAATCTCACTCTTTAGTGAAATAGAGACTGAAGTCGATTGGTTGCATCTTCCCTTTCCCGGTAAAAGATAGGGGCTATTCAAACCAATCTAACCAAGCCACCACCTACTATATGATCGTCGAATCACTGAAATGCGAGAATCCCTTTTGAAGTTTAGAGCAAGCCCCCTCCCTATTGTTATACCGTTCGTGCCTTCCCCCGTAACTCTTCCTTCAGTCCCTTTAGAGAAGACTAAAGGGTTCTATATCCAATTCCTCCTGCTAAGCCAGGGAAGTATAGACTTGCTGCAAGTTGAGCCATAGCCTAGTTCTTCTTTCGAGCTGATCAGTCAGCTTCCAGCCACCCAACCAATCCTGTTGATCCTGACCTACAGAAAGGGGTGAATGAGGTAAGAGAAGCCCTCGTCTGTGTTTCGGTGACCAGGAGAGCCAGCCGGAGATAGGTCTGTGCTTTCGTCAGGGGGTAGCTCGTCAGTACCAGGTGTTGATCAGTCATCCAAAGGAGAGGGGCTCTGAGGACCAGTTTGACATCTCATTCAAGAGAGAGTGAGTCATCCATCCAATTCCTATGTTCACAGGGGTGCCCAAAAAAGAGAGAAGAGAAAGAACTGGGAGTTGGCGCCTACATAACGGATTGCTTGCTTACCAAGCCATCCTGGCAAGCTCCTCCTGTTCTATTATTATTCTTGACTTGACTTATTATTATAAA